CTAAAGAAGGGGCCATTTTCATTGTTACTGTGCCAGCTGTTAAAATTAGGTCTGCCTGTCTAGGACTCGATCTTGGTACCAGTCCATAACGGTCAAAATCGAACCGTGAGCCTATTAATGACGCAAATTCAATGAAGCAACAACTGGTACCATAAAGAAGCGGCCATAAACTGGAGAGTCTTGACCAATTTGAAAGATCATTTGATGTAGTTGAAATAACTGAATTGGGGGTTGCTCGATCAAGTAAGGAAAACTCAATGGAATTCATAATTGTCTCAATGTTATTTTTTTTTTTTACTTTTTTTTTTTATTGTCTGAATATTCCGAAACTAAGACCACTCCAATGCTCCCTTTCGCCACGCATAAACTGAACCAACAATTAGGATAAGCATAAAAATGAAAGCTTCTATAAATACGGATACCCCCAATACATCAAAACTCATTGCCCATGGATAAAGAAAAACGGTTTCAACATCAAAAACAACAAAGACTAGAGCAAACATATAATAACGGATTCGAAATTGTAACCAAGCATCGCCCATTGGTTCTATACCCGATTCATAACTCGAAAGTTTCTCTGGTCCTTTGCTAATCGGGGCTAAAACTGCGGAAATTAGAAATGCCAAAATAGGAATAACGTTTGATATTATTAGAAATGCCCAGAAAATATCATATTTGTAAAGCAGAAACATAGACGAACTCCTTTGAATGTGGAAAATATACCGAATTCGTCGATTCGAAATGGAATTCATTGTCAAGTCATCGGTAACAGGTTAGTCAAAACAAAAATTCATTTTGGTCGAACCACACAGTTTCGCTTGTTTGCTGTGATGTCTCTTCTCGATTGTACTCCTATTTTCATTACACTTCCTTCGATTTTATTTCAGTTTTCAGTATAGTATAAATGTCTTATACAAAGAAAACTCTCTTGCTTTCACCTCACCTCGGGTTTTTATAAAAAAAAAAAGAATTCCAAATAGAATTCTCATTTTGATTTCCAATTTGGAAATTTTGAATATTCGAATTCGAAATTCAATCGATTTTGGATTCCATTTTCTAGATCTATTTTGTTTTATGTTTATGAATTATTTTTATGAAAAGATCTTCGTTTTTCAAACTCTGACGTGTCGACAAATACAGTAATCCGTTCCTACATCCATGTGATTTACTATTTGATTTGAGTGGGTTTCGGTTGGAGTTTTTCTTTTTAACCGGATTCATGTCATGATTTTGCCTCCAAAAATTCACCAAAAATGGGTGGGTATACCAAAGAAAGGAAGTCTCACTAACTCTTTGATTGTGGACAGTAAAGAAGGCGAATTCATATGGAATTCACGTACGAAAAAAATGAATTACTAAAGAAAAATGGGTTTCTTTATCCGAGATTCGCAAAAAAAAATAAGGATAAAATCCATTGAAATGTGCTTTTGTTTTCCGTTTTATGTTCGGTTCTGAACGAGCCCCCTTTATGGGAATTATTTGATTTCGATGAACCAAGCAACCACGAGCGACCAGTTACAAACAACAAAAAATACAGTAATACAGTAATGAGTAAATGAAAAAACTATACAACTTTTTGTATTTCAATTTTGATTATTATATTATTATAGGGCTATACGGACTCGAACCGTAGACCTTCTCGGTAAAAGAGATCGAACTGATTCTTATCAAAATGATTCGAACTCTTTCAAAGACCCAACATGCATTTTTTTTTTTGCATTGGGCTCTTTCATTAACTGCTAGAAATATCGGTTAGTCTACCATATTTTTTTTCTTGACAGAAAAATAAGGAAATGGCTCCGCGTGCTCGGAATCATTATTTGGATTCTGATATAGGAGTACTACCAAAGTGTTTCAAAGAAAGGTTATCTTGACGTAGGTCTGCTTCTGGCCTAGATCAACCTAAGTGAAATGTAGTCTCTATTATCCTGATTAAAGAATCAAATATGAAACTTCATACGCCTTAAGGTTCATAGGAAAAAAAGATAATTTTTGAGGTCCTTATACTCATTATGCCTAGCATTGAATAGACTAGGTATTCACCCTATCAATACCTCAAATCAATGATGGATTCCATTTGGTTCCTAAATGGGCACCTGAATCGAACCGAACCATTTGTCAGGCTATTGTTCTCTTGTTTTGTTCCCTAAAAATCATGGAGTCAGACATTTATTTCTCAAAAAGATCAATTCTTTGATTGCATGATGGACTACTCTGAAAAACATTGGCGCGCGTGTAAACGAGGTGCTCTACCTAACTGAGCTATAGCCCTTGTGCTTGTGATACATATTTTATCATATTATGGAGATAATTTCTTGTCAAGATGACTATTCCATGATCCAACACCATATCTCTTTGATCTTTTTGATTGGTATTGCTTCGAAGTCATATTGGATTTATAATCCATCGATGGGATGGGATGAGTCCCCCCTTTTTTTTTGTTTCTCTTTATAATGATAAATGACCTACTTAACTCAGTGGTTAGAGTATTGCTTTCATA